AATACTGATAACTCTCGGATAGAGTATTAGAACGGAAAGATCCATTAGATAATGAACTATTGGTTCTAAACCATCTCTGGCGATGAATCAACAATTCGAAGTGCTTTTCTTGCGTATTCTTGATGAACCAGCGTTTATATATAGATGTAGGAGGGTTTGTTTGGGAAGCAATAAGCCCCTTTGACATCTCTTCATCTGCAAAGAATTCTCGACGTGAAAACACAGAGACAGAGGGCTGATCTTTGAATAGGGAAAAGAATGGATCCGCAGGGTCCCAAATGAATTGGCTTGTTCGAAAAAAGCCTTGTTCTTTGGAAGATCTATCTCGTGTCTGGTACTGCATGGTTCCACTCTGCAAGAACTCCGAATCATTCTCTTGAAGCTCATCCTCTTTATGATAAATGATCCATTTGCCCCGAAATGACCCAGTCCAATAGGGAAATCCCAATTCCGTGGGCCTTTCGATACAATCAAATAGATTGCCACAAGGGCGCCATATTCTAGGAGCCCAAACTATGTGATTGAAGAAATCCTCCTCTATCTGTTGCGGATCAAGGGCCCCTTCCCCTTCTTCAAACTCCGATTCGTATTTTTCATATAGAAATCTCTGATCAACGATAGAACAAGATCCATTTTGCATCATATCTAACTGATTCCTTGGTTCGGACCGAAGAAGTAATGTCACTCGATTATTATCAAACTGACTGCAATATTTTTCTGTCCGTGAGGATCCCGCCAGAGCGCCTTCTACTTCTAATAGTAATAATAGTAATAGGCCATGAACTAGATCAGAATCATTCTCAACGAATCCATAAGAAGTGATCCAATCTTTTTCATCGTGTCTGGATGAAGACCAAAGATCTTGAGCGACCGATCCGGCAGAACAACTCAAAAGATAAAGAAGTATCGTGAATTTCTTCATGCTCGTTCCAAGTTCGAAGTACCATTTGTACAAATAAGAATCCCCTCCCTTACATGATTTCTTCTTCATATAGATAGATATAGGATCTATGGGGCAATTACTTAGAAGTACATTTTGTGTAACAGCCCTTCCTATCTGATAGAAAAGGATCCCATGATCCTGAACCGATCTTATCTGGGATCGAAAATCCCAAGTTTTTCTATGAAGAGCTGATCTAATTGTATTAGTTTCTATAATGGATTTCTTCTGTGTAATACTAATTGATAGGGCCTCATTGATAAGTGCTACAAGATCTCGCGCATTGGAACCCATGGTTATGGACCCGAATCCGTTAGTATGGAACATCTTCTTTTCCAAGTGAAATCCCCTAGTATATGAAAGAATGAAAAAGTGCTTTCGTTGTTGTGGAAGAAGAAGCCTTCGTATCTTAATGCATGTATTTAATTTATTCGGAGCTATTAGAGCGGGATCCACTTTTTGGGGAATATGAGTCGAAGCAATAACAAGAATCTTTCCAGTGGAACATCTTTCACAATCCCTGGAGAGATAGTTCTCTAATAGACCGAGGGATAAGTAATTCGACTCATTCACATGCAGATCATGAATGTTTGGAATCCATATTATGCAAGGAGACATTGCTTTTGCTAATTCGAATTGAAGGGTGATATCAAATCGGTCTATTTTCGGCGTCATATACATAGTTAGCAGCTCCGTATCAATATCAAGGTCATCATCACTATCATCAATATCGTCACTATCATCAATATCGATATCGTCACTATCATCAATATCGATATCATCAATAAGATAACCTTTAGGCTTGTCATCCAGGAACTTGTTCGGAAATACCGTAATGAAAGGAACATAGGAGTTTGTCGCTAGGTATTTGACCAAACAGGATCGTCCAGTTCCTATAGAACCTATCACTAAAATACCTCTAGAAGGGGATAGGGCTAAGCGGAGCGAAAAGGGTTTTCCATGAGGAGATGGGGAATGAAAACTATTAGCCCCACACGAGGTTTGTGAATAAGTGATTGTCTGATAATGAGCAAGGAATATCCGTCTTTCTGCTAAACAGGATCTATTGAACTCATAATTCATTAGATCCTTTTGATGAATGTCAACTAAGTATCGTAAGGAAATTGATCCCGGTTGTTCAATCATTTGATAACCAGAGTCATTCTTTGATAAATGATCACTATGAGTCAGACTCAATAGAATTTGATCAATCCTTTTTTCTGTCGTTAAGGTGGAGAACTGAACCAAGAATTCTCTTTCTTCATCATCAATCGAATCACTGTTCGCGACCCAGAATTCTATTTTCTCATCAATCCAATCACCGTTCACGTTTTTTCTTTTTCTTATCAATGAATAGATCTCTTTACTTGTACGACTTAGATGTCTCGTATTTCTCGAAAAAATGATTCGATTGATGGGATTTGGTATGATACTTACAAGATCGATGAGATTGATCTTCCAATATTTCTTCTTAGAACGTATTGATTTGACCCCATAAGCGGGACCACCACCCAATAGCATGTTGCCACCAGAAGCAGAACCCCGTATTTCTTCCAGAGA